TCATGGCGACCTGGTTGAATTGGGAGAAGCTGTAGGTATTATTGCAGGCCAATCGATTGGAGAGCCGGGTACTCAATTAACATTAAGAACTTTTCATACCGGCGGAGTCTTCACGGGGGGTACTATAGAACGTGTGCGAGCCCCTTCTAATGGAAAAATCAAATTCAATGAGGATTTGGTTCATCCGACACGTACACGCCATGGACATCCCGCCTTTCTATGTTCTATAAACTTGTACCTAACTATTGAGAGTGAAGATATTCGACATAATATAAATATTCCATCCCAAAGTTATCTTTTAGTTCAAAACGATCAATATGTAGAATCAGAACAAGTGATTGCTGAGATTCGTACAGGAACATCCACTTTGCGTTTTAAAGAGAAGGTTCGAAAACATATTTATTCTTACTCAGACGGAGAAATACACTGGAGCACCGATGTGTATCATGCACCCGAATTTACATACAGTAATCTTCATCGATTACCAAAAACAAGTCATTTGTGGCTATTATTAGGAGAGTCATGCAGATCCAGTCTAGTCTCACTTTCGTCCCACAAGGATCAAGATCAAATGAGTGCGCATTCTCCTTCTGTCAAGCGTTCTGTCAAGAGAGGATCTACTTCTAACCTCTCAGGAACGAATGATCAGTCGAGACAAAAATTCTTTACTTCGGATTTTTCGGGTAAAAAAGAAGATAGGATTCCTGATTATTCAGACCTTAGTCGAATTCTATGTACTGGTCGTTGTAATCTCATAGATCCGACCATTCTCTACCAGAATTCTGATTTATTCTCAAAGAGGCGAAGAAATAGATTCATCATTCCACTCCAATCGATTCAAGAACGCGAGAACGAACTAATGCCCCCTTCAGGTATCTCGATTGAAATCCCCATCAATGGCATTTTCCGTAGAAATAGTATTCTTGCTTATTTCAACGATCCTCGATACAGAAGAAAGAGTTTGGGCATTTTAAAATATAGTATGCTAGAAATGCATTCAATCCTCAAAAAAGAGGATTTGATTGAGTATCGAGGAGGCAAGGAATTTGGGCCAAAATACCAAATGAAAGTAGATCGGTTTTTTTTCATTTCCGAGGAAGTGCATATCTTATCCGGATCGTCTTCCATAATGGTACGGAACAATAGTATCATTGGGGTAGATACACAAATTACTTTAAATATAAGAAGCCGAATAGGCGGGTTGGTCCGAGTGGGGATAATAAAAGAAGAAATTGAACTTAAAATCTTTTCTGGAGATATCCATTTTCCTGGAAAGCCAGATAAGATATCCCGGCATAGAAACGTTTTGATACCACCAGGAACAGGAAAACAAAATTCCAAGGAATCCAAAAAATGGAAAAATTGGATCTATGTTCAACGGATCAGACTTAGCAAGAAAAAGTATTTTGTTTTGGTTCGGCCTGTCATCATATATGAAATAACGAACAGTATAACTTTTGCAACGCTTTTCCCCACGGATCTGTTGCAGGAAAGGGATAATGTGCAACTTCAACTTGTCAATTATATCTTTTATGGAAATGGTAAACTAATTCAATTAATTTCTGATACAAATATTCAATTACTTCAGACTTGTTTAGTATTGAATTGGGACCAAGACAAAAAAAGTTCTTCTAGTCAAGAAGCCCGTGCTTCCTTTGTTGAAATAAAGGCAAATGGTTTGGTTCGACATTTCCTAAGAATCGACTTGGTGCAATCCACTATTTCATATATCGGAAAAAGGAATGATCCATCGGGCTCAGGATTGCTCTTTGATAATGGATCAGCTTGCACCAATATCAATCCGTTTTCTTCCATTTATTCCAAGGCAAGAATTCAACAACCCCTTAATCAAAATCAAAGAACTATTCATACGTTATTGAATAGAAATACGGGATTCCAATCGTTGATAATTTTGTCATCATTCAATTGTTTTCGAATGGGTCCATTCAACCATGTAAAATATCACAATGTGATAAAAGAATCAATTAAAATTACAAAAGATCCTCGAATTCCAATTAAGAATTCGCTGGGTCCTTTAGGAACAGCCTTTCGAATTGCGAATGTTTATTCATTTTACCATTTACTAACTCATAATCAGACCTTGATAAATAACTATTTGCAACTTGACAATTTAAAACAGGCTTTTCAAGTAATTAAATATTATTTAATGGATGAAAATGAGAAAATTTATAATCCCGATTCGTGCAGTAACATTATTTTCAATTTGAATTGGTATTTTCTCCATCCCAATTATTGTCAAGAAACATCTACAATAATGAGTCTTGGTCAGTTTATTTTTGAAAATATATGTATAGCCAAAAACGTACCACACCCAAAACCGGGTCAAGTTATACTTGTTCAAGTTGACTCTGTAGTAATACGATCAGCTAAGCCTTATTTGGCCACTCCAGAAGCAGCTGTTCATGGCCATTATGGGGAAATCCTGTACGAAGGAGATACTTTAATTACATTTATATATGAAAAATCGAGATCTGGTGAT